TTAAGAAATATATTCTCTATTTTGAATTGGTTAGTCAATTGTAAGATTCCCGATAAGAATGATAATTATTAGAATTAGATACTAGTTCTTATGTCAATTGAAAAATATCTAGTTGTTTTCAACACTTTCTAAAAACTTTCTAAATTAAAAAAGGGGGAAGGTTCGTTGGACTAAAAAAAAGGGGGGGAAGAAGGCGAATCAGTAGGTTGATCCCTCACCCATAAATCCGTCCTTCCCCCGTGTTATGAAGAAAAAATTATAGGAGTGATATCTTAATATAATTTGAAAAAAAAGCAAGATCAGTAAAGAAAGTCCACGGAAAAAAGAACATGTACTTTTATCTTTCTATTTTTAAAAGATTAAACAAAGGGATTCGCAAATAAAAGTGCTAATGCTACAACCAGCCCATAAATAGTTAAAGCTTCCATAAAAGCCAGACTAAGTAATAAAGTACCCCTTATTTTGTCCTCTGCTTCCGGTTGTCGCGCAATCCCTTCTACAGCTTGCCCTGCAGCTGTGCCTTGACCAATTCCAGGTCCAATGGAAGCAAGCCCAACAGCCAACCCAGCAGCAATAACAGACGCAGCAGAAATTAGCGGATTCATGATAAGTTTCTCCTATTCCAAATAAAATAAAGAAAAGAAATAGTTAATAATATAATCAACCAAGAAATTATGACTTTATTATTTCATTCTTCATATTTATCTTTATCTAGTCAAAGTGTAATTGAAATTACAAACTGAAATAATATAATAATATTTATTGAACTATCCAAATTACTTCGATATTTCTTTTTTCTTTTCTACCCATGTAGTTTTTTGTGAATACATACAATTTATGTTCTTATCTTAAATTCTTATAAGAAACTTTCTTTAAATTCTTCGTTCTTTATTTCATTTTTTAGTCATTCCATATTCAATTCACAATTACAACAGATGAAACGGAAGGGCTTTGTTTTTTGAATCCCCATCTAAATTTAGAGTAATAGCAGGACAAATTTAGATATATATTCATATATAACTAGTGAAGATCTAATATGACATATACATGTGTTTCTTCCATACCGTAAACTAATTAGTTGTGTCTTATATTCAATCGGATTAGATAATTATTCTTTGAAACCGACAAAAAAGGAAAGAGTTGTCTTATATCGATTAGATTTTATATACATCTAGTTTGACTCCCCTACCCTTTCTTTTATTATTATAGTACATACATTACACTAAATCGTATAGGTATTTTATTTATACCTTATCCTTATTGCAATTGCATCTTTGGAGGGTCGATAATACTTTTGATTCTTTTTAATTCAAAAAATAGATTATCGTGAGCCGCACCTACTTTGTGGAGGTCTAAACTCAAAAAATACTATTTAGATAACTCGTCAATGATGCCCTTCCATGGATTCACCTATATAAGCCGCAGCTAAAGTAGCAAAAATAAGAGCTTGAATACCACTTGTAAATAATCCAAGGAACATAACAGGTATAGGAACTACTAAGGGTACTAACGAAACAAGAACAACAACTACTAATTCATCAGCTAATATATTTCCGAAAAGTCGAAAACTAAGCGATAAGGGTTTTGTGAAATCTTCTAAGATGTTAATCGGTAAAAGGATTGGAGTTGGTTGGATATATTTACCAAAATAAGCCAATCCTTTTTTTGAAATACCCGCATAGAAATATGCTACTGACGTAAGTAAAGCTAATGCAACAGTAGTATTTATATCATTAGTGGGTGCAGCTAACTCTCCATGAGGTAACTTTATAATTTTCCAAGGTAAAAGAGCCCCTGACCAATTGGAAACAAAAATAAATAGAAACAGAGTTCCAATAAATGGAACCCACGGACCATATTCTTCTCCAATCTGAGTTTTGCTCACGTCTCGAATGAATTCAAGGACATATTCAAAGAAATTTTGACCGGAAGTGGGAATAGTTTGCGGATTTCGAACAACTACAACGGTTGAAACTAATAAGATAGCAATTACAACCCAAGAGGTAATAAGTACTTGAGCATGCACTTCAAAATCCCCTATTTGCCAATAGAGATGTTGACCTACTTCCACAGCAGATATATCGTATAATCTGTTTAACGTGTTGATGGAACCTAATAGAACATTCATATTGCCCTGCCCTCTAAAATAAAAAAATATAACTTGAAAGGGAATTATTTTGATTCAACCGTTTACTTTATTTACTTGCATTTTCTATTTGGAATACCTACTCATCACATAATATTTCTGTTTGTTCTTTTTGCACAATTTTTTAATTGTATAATAATAATATAATAATCGATTCCATAAATCTATGAATCCACCCACCACACACCAAGTCTAAAAATTTCTTAATCTTATTATTAATTATTAATCAAAAATTTTGTATATAGCTAGAACGACCCTCACTAATTGCAAATACTAATTTGTTAAGAATTAATCGGATTGAAGCTATAGCATCATCATTAGCTGGAATCGAAATATCTGCGAGATCGGGGTCACAATTTGTATCGATTAAACAAATTGTTGGAATTCCCAAAGTGATACATTCTCTAAGAGCCGTATATTCTTCTTGCTGATCAATGATTATTACAAGATCGGGTAACCCCGTCATATATTTTATGCCACCCAGATATGTTTCCAAATGAGATAATTGTCTCTTCAACCTAGCGGCATCTCTTTTTGGAAGAGAGGTGAGTTTACCCGTCTTTTGTTCCATTCTCAAGTCCCTGAACTTACGAAGTCTTGTTTCTGTAGTATACCAATTCGTTAACATACCGCCGAGCCATTTTTTATTAACATAATGACATCGAGCTCTTATTGCAGCCCGTTTTACTAAATCTGCTGCTTTTTTTTTTGTACCAACAATTAAGAATTGTTTTCCTCTGCTTGCTGCATCAAAAACCAAATCACAAGCTTCTGATAAAAAACGAGCAGTTTGAGTAAGATTTATAATATGAATACCCTTATGCTTTGTGGATATATAAGGTGCCATTCGAGGATTCCATTTCCTGGTATCGTGGCCAAAATGAACTCCTGCTTCCATCATCTCTTCAAAAGTTATGTTCCAATATCTTTTTGTCATTTATCCCCACATTTTTTTTTAAAAATTGAAAAAAAAAAAAGAGACCAGGTATCCTGAAATAGAAATAAATAATTGTTCCGATGGAACCTTTTCTTTTATTGAAGATTGTCTATTAATACATAATCAAGCCATTCATTTTTTTTCTATTTATTATATTTAATATTTATTATACTTACTTTATTAAGAAATCAAATGACTGCTTTTAATTTTAAAGGTAGGAAGCATTAAATCCTAGATTTCGAATGTATCACATAAATTCTTTGAAATGAAAAAAATCAAATAATTTTCTGTGATGGAACAAAAGATTTCTAATTTCTACTTCGAATAAATTCTTTTTTTTTTCCAAGGTAATCTTGTTCTGTTGCCCTGACCGTGAACGGTGCATTATTCTTTTGAACCCGGTACCAACGGGGATCATTCCCCCTAAAACAACATTCTCTTTAAGACCTTTCAACCAATCGATACGACCCCGAAGAGCGGCTTTTGCTAAAACTCTAGCAGTTTCTTGAAAACTCGCTTCGGATATGAAACTTTGAGTATTCAGAGATGTTTTTGTTATTCCCAATAATAAAGCTCGGTAACAAACTGCTTCTTCCAAGGCACGCCCCGTTCGTTCGGCTCGCAATAATCCAATAAGTTCGCCAGGTAAAAATACATTAGACATTCCATCTTCTGAAACCAATACTTTGGATGTTATTTGACGCACAATAATTTCTATATGTCGATTATGGATGTGTACTCCCTGGGATCGATAAACCTTTTGGATTTTATTAACTAAAGAAATACGACTTTGCGCTATAGTTAGCTCAGCACCAATCAAGAATCCCCAGGGAATGCCGAGAATTCTTGTTATACATTCGTTCCAAGCATCAATTCTTTTTTCTAGATTCATCGATATTGAATCAATCGAACGTATTTCTAATATCTGTTCCACTTTTGGAAGACCTTGTGTTATATCACCGGATCTCGATTTTTCATATATAAATGTAACTAATATATCTCCTTCATAAAGGATTTCTCCATAATGGCCATGAATGGTTGCTCCTGGAGTCGCCAAATAAGGCTTAGCCGATCTTATTATTACAGAATCCTTTTGAACAGTTAGAACTTGACCCGATTTTAGTTTTAAATGTGGTCCATTTTTCGTTTGAGCTATACATATATTTTCACAAATAAATTGTCCAAGACTAATTATTGTCAAAGTTTTTTCACAAAAATTATGATGGAGAAAGTCCCAATTCAAATGGAATGGATTTAAAACGATGTTACTGTATAGATCGGGTTTAAAAATTGTCTCGTTTTCGTCCATTAAATAATATTTAATTACTTGAAAGGTTTCCTTTAATTTGTCAAGTTGCAAATTTTTAGTTCTTGAGATCTGATTGTGAGTTATTAAACGAGAAAATGAATAAAAATTTGCAATTTGAAGGGCTATTCCTACAGGGCCTAACGAATTCTTAATTGCAATTATAGGATCCTTTTTTATCTTTATCCCATTAGGATCTTTTACGTTGTTGAAAGGTTTCATTTGAAAACAATTAGATGATGACAAAATTATCAAAGATCGGCATTCCTTATTTCTATTCAACAACATACGAATAGTTCCGTGATTTTGGCTAAGTGATTGTTGAATTTTTGTCTTGGAATTAATAGATAAAAAGGGATTGATATTGATCCGATCCGAATCCGAGATCAATCCTAAACCAGATGGGTCATTCCTTTTTCGGATATATGAAGTATGAGATTTCACTAAGTCAATTCTTAGGAAGTACTCAATCAAACCATTTGTACTTACTTCAACAAAAGAAGCGAAGGCCTCTTCAATGGAAGAACTTCTTTTGTCTTGAGCCCAATTCAAGACTAAACAAGTCCGAACTAATTGAATCCTTGTGTCGGAAATTCCCCGAATGGATTTTC